CATACGTTTTTTTGTGTTTTTTATGAATATAATGAGCTTATCCTCTCTTCTTTGTTCATATTCCAAAAAGATATGGAAACTTATGCAAGCCGAAAAAAATTCGGAGGACTCTTCTGACAAAATCAAAAAAAAATATGTAATTGTCAGCAAAGTTGTTTCTTTTTTTTTTCAAAAAATATTCTGACTAAGACACAGGTCGTCAATTAAGCATTGGCTAAAAAGGTGAAAATGCCCGTTTTTACAATAAACAGTTCAAATTATTTTATCAATATGAGTATCCTATATCGATACAATATTCATTTTGAAAACATCTCTATAATTAACATAGTGATAGAAAGAGTACCATGCAATGCAGTGTCTTGACTTCAAACGGTTTGCTTTAACCATGTTAATAGTCCCGCATTATTGGTTGAGAGAGAATCGAAGTAGATTTACCAATAAATCACGAAATGCTATGGTTCTTACAGAGAATTTATTAATTGATTCAGAAGTAATTCGCGAGATCATGCACCCCTCTCTCCTAGTTCTAAGGAAAACTAAAGGGTACAGCTGGTTGGTCCAGCCTATTCTTGAAATAAACAACTCGCACATACTCCCTTTCCAAAAAAGATCAATACACCAAGCACTACACTTAGATTTATTGGATTTGTTGCAAAAATATCGGTATTAAACCCGAAACTCCCAGCAGACGGCCAGGGGCCCAAAGAAAGGAAAGAATCGGTTACGTTTTTCATATGCTCTCCTCTTATAGATCGACTAAAAAACCGAACAGAGTTATTTTTGTATCACTTCACCTCGCTTTTTATTTACTCTCTTTTTTTTTTCTTTTTCTGAAATCGAGTCAAAAAATTTTTGAGTTAGTTCTCAATTCTGAACCGCCCCCTTTTTGGATTATGGGGATAGTAAGACTCACTTAAAAAAGTTCCCTTGGTCTACGAACTGAAAGGATGAAAGCGAGTCAGTATGCTAATTCTTCATCGGCCCTTCCTGTAGGTTATTTTCTCAACGAAAAAGTAATCGTAGGGAGGAAATCTTGATAGAATTTGAAAAAGCAAACGACAAGGTCTTATCTTTTTTATAAGATAAGATTAAACAAAAGGATTCGCAAATAAAAGTGCTAATGCCACAACCAATCCATAAATTGTTAAAGCTTCCATAAAAGCTAGACTAAGCAATAGAGTGCCTCGTATTTTTCCCTCCGCCTCAGGCTGTCTCGCGATACCCTCTACAGCTTGACCCGCAGCAGTCCCTTGACCAACTCCAGGTCCAATAGAAGCAAGTCCTACGGCCAACCCAGCAGCAATAACGGAAGCGGCAGAAATGATTGGATTCATGATAAGTTCCTCGTAACAAAAAAAGAAATCGTTAATGATACAATCAATCAATGAATTAGAACTTCATTATTCCATCGCTAGGATTCATCCATCGAATTGAGAAGTAATTGAAGTACAAGTAATAATATTATTTATTGAATCGTCAGAACTACTTCGATATCTTGAGTTTCCATCCACAGAGTTCTTGTGACTCCTATACAACTTTTGTTCTTCCATTTCTTAGTTCGAACTGTTATTTGGAATTTTTCTGGATTTCATCCGTTTGTTCATTCAATTCACAGTCACAACGAGACGGAAGGACTTCTATTGTATTGGAATCCCGATCGAAATTACAAATTTCAGTAGTAGGTCAAATGAAATAGAAATCTAAGAGATACTAGTCTAATATCACATATACATGTCTTTATTCTAGAACGTAAACCAACTATTCATCTTAGATTCAACCGTATTTATTTGAGAATCAAGCGTCGAAACTTCTACAAGGGTTGGCTTAATAGTCATTCAATTATATATACCTAGTTCGACGACCCCCTCCCCTACCCAGCTCATTTTTTTATGAATCCCTTTAATTAAATTATTTTCGGCCTTTCTAAATGGATTCATTTTTTAGACCGAATCATTACCAGATGTATAAAGAAAATCATTACATATGCATATTCAAAGAAACATCATTACTTGATTGATCTAAGTTTATGTAATTTTTTTTTAGATTTTGGTAAATCCTTCAATTAAATAAACTGAACGGGGAATCAGTTCCCCGTTCAGTTTATTTAATTGAATCACCCGTCGTAAACATATACCACAAGACTTCTTGGGAAGAATTCTTTTTTAAATTGTTTTGATTTTGAATAAGGAGTTAATAAGAATAATGAGATGGGCTAACCAATAGAAAGATAAAGCAAATATTCATTGATAAGAAGTATGATATTAAGTGAAGGAAAATCAATTTTAGGAAAAAGGTCCTTTATATTTATTTCCTTTTGAATATCAACGTACTTTTTTTGCTATTACTCTAGGTCGTCTATGGCATAGTTGTATATTTCCCCAATTCCCTAAGTGAACTAATTATCTTGAGACACACGGACGGGGCTAAGCTAAAAAATGAAAAGACTATTTCAATGATGGCCCTCCATGGATTCACCTATATAAGCCGCGGCTAAAGTTGC